TGTTCCTATTTCTGCTATAAAAAATAATACATAAATATAAAGAAAATGCAGCCGGTGAAATCCAACCTATTCTTGAAATACACAACTCGCACACACTCCCTTTCCAAAAAAAATCAATACACCCAGCACTACGCTTAGATTTATTGGATTTGTTGCTAAAATATCGGTATTAAACTCGAAACTACCAGCAGATGACCAGTGCCCCACGAAAACAAAAGAATCAGTTATATTTTTCATAAGCTCTCCCCTTATAGATAGGATTAACAAAGAACAGAGTTCTTTTTCTATCACTCCGCTTATTATTCTTAATGGAATTTGAGAATTCTCAAATTTATTAGTTATGGTTATGTTTTTCTTCTTCTTTTTTTTTTTTTTACATTTTTATTCTACGATGAAATGAAACATTAAACAAAAGGATTTGCAAATAAAAGAGCTAATGCCACGACCAGTCCATAAATTGTTAAAGCTTCCATAAAAGCCAAACTCAGCAATAAAGTACCTCGTATTTTACCCTCTGCTTCTGGTTGTCTAGCAATACCTTCTACGGCTTGGCCCGCAGCAGTACCTTGACCAACCCCAGGTCCGATAGAAGCAAGCCCTACAGCCAATCCAGCAGCAATAACGGAAGCAGCAGAAATAAGTGGATTCATGGTAAGTTCCTCGCACCAAAAAAAGAAATGGTTAATGATACAACCAACCGATGAATTAGTACTTAATCTACTTATTTTCCTACTTATACTTTTACTATTTCATTTACTACACTTATTTTTTATTTTTTGATCTTTATCACTAAAATCTATCGGGTCGAATTAGCTAAAAACTCCAAATGGAATTCAGAATATTACTGAATTGTCAGAACTACTTCGATATACCGTTCGTTTTTTCTTTATACCTTATTCTACCTTATGTAAATAGATATGTATACGGTTTTAGTCATTGCGTTTCCTCGTTTAGAAAATATTCTATTCTTTCTCTTTGATTCAATTCACAATCACAAAAAAGAACTTATATGGAATCCATCTAAATGCAGCGGGCTAGAAAAAAAAATAGATAGGGGGTAATTACTATTTCACTAATAAATAACATCTACTTTCTTCATATATACATAAATGTAGCTATTTGCATCTTCTTCTCCAACCTAGTGGATTATATCGAATCCCCGTCGTATTGCTTGAATTGGGATAAGCTTCAAAAAAGAATATCTCAAAAGTTAGTCAATGATGACCCTCCATGGATTCACCTATATAAGCCGCAGCCAAAGTAGCAAAAATAAGAGCTTGAATGCCACTTGTAAATAATCCAAGAAACATGACAGGTATAGGAACTACTGAAGGCACTAAAGAAACAAGAACAACAACTACTAATTCATCAGCCAATATATTCCCGAAAAGTCGAAAACTAAGAGATAAAGGTTTTGTGAAATCTTCTAGAATATTAATTGGTAAAAGTATTGGAGTTGGTTGAATGTATTTCCCGAAATATCCCAATCCTTTTTTGCTAAGACCCGCATAGAAATATGCCACTGACGTGGGTAAAGCTAAAGCGACAGTAGTATTTATATCATTCGTGGGCGCAGCTAACTCCCCATGAGGTAACTTTATGATTTTCCAAGGTAAAAGAGCACCTGACCAGTTAGAAACAAAAATAAATAGGAACATCGTTCCTATAAATGGAACCCAAGGACCATACTCCTCTCCAATCTGAGTTTTGCTCAAGTCTTGAATAAATTCAAGGACATATTCGAAGAAATTCTGACCGTTAGTCGGAATGGTTTGCGGATTCCGAACAGCTATGATGACTGAACCTAATAAGATAGCAATTACAACCCAAGAAGTGATAAGTACTTGGGCATGAATTTGTAAACCTCCTATTTGCCAATATAAATGTTGGCCTACTTCTACACCTGATATATCGTATAACCCTTTGAGTGTTTTAATGGAACATGGTATAACATTCATATTGTCCTCTAAAATAAATCAAAATTCAAAAAAGTAATTATTTTGATTCAACCATCTCTTTCTCAAATCATCTATGTTCATTCATGAATTTAAGTTCTGAATCGTCTATTTCGGATACTGAGAAATCACATAAAAAAAGAATAACAATCATTTTATGTTTTCAATATGATTCAATATTCAAAACATAGTTCAAACTCCAAAAGATGTAAACCAAAATAGTAACAATCAAAGAGAGTTCAACAAAAACAAACTAATCTTATTCTTTCTTCTTCGTAATGATAAGAGAATCAACCATTTTTTATATAACTAGAACGGCCTTCACAAATTGCAGATACTAATTTGGTAAGAATCAATCGAATCGAAGCTATAGCATCATCGTTGGCCGGAATAGAAATATCTGCAAGATCCGGGTCACAATTTGTATCGATTAAACAAATCGTCGGAATACCCAAAATGAAACATTCTCGAAGAACCGTATATTCTTCTTGCTGATCAACGATAATTACAATATCGGGCAATCCCGTCATATATTTGATCCCACCTAGATATGTTTGCAAGGTAGATAACTTTCTCTTCAACATTGCTGCATCTCCTTTGGGAAGACGATTGAGTTTCCCCATCTTTTGTTCTGCTCTTAAGTCCCTGAACTTCTGAAGTCTTGTTTCTGTAGTAGACCAATTCGTTAACATACCACCAAGCCATTTTTTATTAACATAATGACATCGAGCCCTTATTGCTGCTGATGCTACTAAATCCGCTGCTTTCTTTTTGGTGCCAACGATTAAGAATTTTTTTCCCCTACTTGCTGCATCAAAAACTAAATTGCAGGCTTCTGATAAAAAACGAGCAGTTATAGTAAGATTTGTAATATGAATACCTTTACGTTTTGCAGAGATGTAAGGAGCCATTCTAGGATTCCATTTATTAGTACCATGACCAAAATGAACTCCTGCTTCCATCATTTCTTCCAAATTGATGTTCCAATATCGTCTTCCCATTTTCTCACACTTTCTCTTTTTCTTTTTTTTTTTCAAAGAGATTAAGTACCCTGTGAAATAAATAATTGTTCCGACGGAACCTTCTACCAGGATTGACTACGACCCAAACCATTAATTTCATTCTTTATTTCATTGATTACAAAATACATAATCGGACCAGAGAGTTCAAGTAAAAAGAATGAAAATCTTGTTAGGAATTAGTAAATTACATTACGTATCTGATGTCTCGTGGAAAGTGTTTGGGTCACAAGAAAAAAATAATTCTCTATGGTGTAACAAAACATCTCTCATTTCCAACTCGAATAGATTCTTCCTTTTGATTTTCAAATGAATGTTTTTGTCTTGCTTTGAACGATGTACTAATTTTTTGAATCCGGTACCAACCGGTATAATCCCCCCCAGAACAACGTTCTCTTTCAGGCCTTTCAACCAATCAATACGACCTCGTAGAGCAGCTTTTGCTAAAACTCGAGCAGTTTCTTGAAAACTCGCTTCGGATATGAAACTTTGAGTATTCAGAGATGACTTCGTTATTCCCAATAAGATTGCCCGATAACAGATCGCTTCGTCCAAAACGCGCCCTGCTCGCTCTGCTCGCAACAATCCAATAAATTCCCCAGGTAAAAAAACATTAGACATTCCATCTTCTGAAACCAAAACTCTTGATGTTACTTGACGTACAATAATCTCTATATGTCTATTATGGATCTGTACCCCCTGGGATCGATAAACCTTTTGTATCTTATTAACCAAAGAGATACGACTTTGGGCTATGGTTAGTTCAGCTCCAATCAAGAAGCCCCAGGGGATCCCAAGAATTCTTCGGATACGTTCATCCCAACCTTTAACTCTTCTTTCGAGGTTCATCGATATTGAATCAATTGAACGAACTTCTAATATTTGTTCCACTTTTGGAAGACCCTGCGTTATGTCACCAGATCTCGATTTTTCATATAGAAATGTAATTAATGTATCTCCTTCATAAAAGGTTTCCCCATAATGGCCATGGACAGTTGCTCCTGGAGTGACCAAATAGGGCTTAGCTGATCTTATAACTAAAGAATCAACATGAACAATGAAAATTTGACCAGATTTTTTTATGCGTGATCCGTATTTCAATAAACATACATTTTCACAAAGGAATTGTCCAAGGCTAATTATTGTCCATGCCTCTTCACAAAAATCGTGATGGAGAAAACACCAATTCAAATGGAATGAATTCCAAATTATGTTACTGCATGGATCGGGATTATAAATCCTACTATTTTCATCTAGGAAACAGTATTGAAATGGAAGTGCTTCAAGCACTTGGAAAGTCTGTTGAAACCTTTTTTCAAATAAAAAATATTTCTTTAAAAAGACTTGATTATAAGTTTTTAAATAGTAAGATGAACAAAAATTTACTATTTTAGGCACAATAGTACCTAAAGGACCCAAAAAATACCTAATTGGAGTCATGGGATCCGATTCTTTTGTCGCATTATTATATCTCGAAGTATTGAAGGGGCCAATTCGATAACAATTGGATGATGACAAAATTATGAAAGATTGGCATTCCTTATTTTGATTCAACAACGTACCAAAAGTTCCCTGATGTTGGGGAAATAATTGAATCTTAGCCTTGGAATCAAAAGGATTTCTATGGATACGATCTAATTCCTTATTGGAAATAAATCCTGAACCTGCCGTATCATACCTTTTTTCGGTATACGAAATAGTGGAATTTACTAATTCAATTCGGATGAAATCACGAAGTAGATCTTTTGCCCTTATTTCAACAAAAGAAGCATGAACCTCTTCTTCTATAGAACTATTTTTTTCTTGGTCCCAAGTCAATACTAAGCAAGCCCGAACTAATTGAATACTTGTGTAAGAAATTCCTCGAATTGACTTGGCATTTCCATAAAGTATATAATTGACAATTCGAAGTTGGACATTATCCTTTTCCTGTAAGAGATTTTGAGAGAAAAGTGTTGTTAAATTTATCCCATCAGCTATTTCATATGTGACTACGGGCCGAACCAAAACAAAATACTTTTTTTTGGTAGGTGTAATCCGTTGGACATAGATCCAATTTTTCAATTTTTTTGATCCTTTAGAATTTTTTTTTTCTATTCCCGGTGGTATCAAAATGCCACTGTGCCTAGATATTTTATCAACCTCTCCAGAAAAATGAATATCTCCAGAAAAGATTTTCAGTTCCATACTTTTTTTTTTTCTCTCCACTCGGACTAATCCACCTACTCGACTTCTTGTATTTATATTTAAAGCAAGTCGTGTATCTATTCCAACGATACTATTGTTACGGACCATTATGGACGAAGATCCGGGTAAGATATGCACTTCCTCGGGAATGAAAAAAAATCGATCTACTTTCATTTGGTATTTTTGACTAAATTCTTTTGTTCCTCGGTACTCAATCAAATCCTCTTTTTTTACGATTGAATCTACTTCGACAATCCCATATTTAGTAATTCCCGAACTGCTTCTTCTGTATCGCGGATCATCAAAATATGCAAGAATACTATTTCTACGTAAAATACCATTTATAGGTATTTTTATTGAAATACCAAAACAGGGTATTAGTTTATTTTCTTGTTCTTTATCATATTGTAAGGGAATTACAAATCTATTTCTTCGCTTTTTCGCCAAGGAATTATCTTGACGAATAGAAGTCGAAGGCTCTATGAGATTCCAATTACCCTTGGACATGATTCGATAAGGTTTTGAATAGTCAATAATTTCCCTATCTTTTTTACCCAAAGTATCCAACAATTTATGTCTTACTTGATCATTAGTCAGTGAGAGATCAAAGATATATCTTTCTTCGAGAGAAAGAAAATTAGCATTCATTTGATCTTGATCCTTGTGGAGTGAAAAAGACATTATATTGTATCTGCATAGACCTCCCGCTAATATCCATAAATGACTTGTTTTTGGTAATAGATGAACATTACTATATGGATATTCGGGCGCATGATAGCCATCAGTACTCCAGTGCATTTCTCCTTCTGACTCAGAATAAATATGTTTTTGAACCCTCTCTTTAAAATGAAAAGTGGACGTTCCGGCACGAATCTCGGCAATCACTTGTTCTGATTCTACATATTGATCATTTTGAACTAAAATCAAACTTTTTGTTGGAATATTCACATTATTTAGAATATCTCGACTCTCAATAGTTACATACAAGTCTATAAAACATAGAAAAGCAGGATGCCCATGACGGGTACGTGTGGGATGAACCAAACCCTCATCAAATCTTATTTTTCCATTAGAGGGAGCTCGTACATGTTCGGCAGTACCACCTGTGAATACTCCACCAGTATGAAAAGTTCTTAATGTTAGTTGAGTCCCCGGCTCCCCAATTGATTGACCCGCAATAATACCTACGGCTTCTCCCAACTCGACCAGGTCACCATGAGTAGGACTTCGGCCATAACATAATTGACAGATCCAAGATGTACTCCTGCAAGTAAAAGGGGTTCGAATATATATTGGGTGTGCTCGAAAGGTTATGAATCGATTAACAAGTCCAATTCCAATATCTTTATTTCGAGTGGCAATGCATCGTAGACCAATATATATATCGTCTGCTAATACGCGACCAATTAGCGTTTGGACAAAAATCTTTTCCGTCATCCCCTTTCGAGGACTCACGGAAATACCTCGGATAGTACCACAATCCGTTCTACGTACAATAATGTGTTGAACTACTTCAACAAGTCTACGCGTGAGGTATCCAGCATCTGATGTTCGTACAGCAGTATCTACAACTCCTTTGCGGGCTCCGTAGCAAGAAATTATATATTCTGTCAAAGAAAGCCCTTCCCGTAAATTGCTTTGAATGGGTAAATCAATCATTTGTCCTTGAGGATCCGACATTAATCCTCTCATACCTACTAATTGGTGTACTTGAGATGCATTTCCTCTAGCCCCCGAAAAGGACATTAGATGGACTGGATTAGCGGGATCAGTCATACGAAAATTAGGATTCATTTCTTGTCTCAAATATTCACTTGTAGCATACCATATCTCAATGGATTGACGTAATTTTTCTACCACATGTACATTCCCATAATGATGGTTTTTCTCTAAAAGAAAACTTTGTTGTTCAGCATCTTTAACTAACCATCTCTTAGAAGGTATTGTTAAAAGATCATCAATTCCTAATGAAATAGATGTAGCAGTGGCTCGCTGGAAACCCAAAGCCTTCACTTGATCCAGGATATGTGATGTATATGCCATTCCAAAATGATCTATTAATCTGCTAATAAGTCGTTTCATAGCAGTTCCATCTATCACCTTATTGTGAAAGACCAGATCGGTCCGTTCTGCCATAAGGACCTCCATATTCTGCTGAGTAAGATTCCACAATGGGCCTGGGTCAGTGATTCGAAAACTTCCTTTCCTCAATCTTGATTCACACAGAAATTAAAAAATTAGGATACCGTTGAAATTGGAGAGACCCGAATTCCCACGAGTATGGGCATCACTAATAGAATTTCTTAGTTTATATATATATAGCATGAGTTAGATAGCCT